TTGATCGTAAATAAGAAGACTGTTTACGAAGAAAAAGGAATAGATATTCGCATTCATATACATAAGAATTATGTAGGAACCAAAAGAATCTTTTCTTGATTTTTGAAAAAACGTAAATGGATTTATTTGAAGTAATGAGACTATTCAAATTATGATATTCGTGGAATAACAATCGCAATAAATGCAAAGAAGAAACATCTTTGATCCAACATTGAAGGATTTGAACCAAGATCTCCAGATGGATGGGATGGGGTATTAGTAGATCTGACACATAATTTAAATGGGATAATTTATCCTCTAAAAAGGGAAATATTGAATGAATAGATCGTAAATTCTGATATTTTGGTATTCTTTTTTCTTCAAGGGAAGATACTAATCTTGACGAAAATGGAATTTCCAGAATGACTCCAAAACCTTCTGATACCATTTGAGAAGAAAAATGAGAAGAAAAAGAATTCTTGTGCCCCCAAAAATCATTTTGGTTAGAATCATTCAACGAAGAAATCAAAGATTTCTGTTGATACATTCGAGTAATTAAACGTTTCACAAGTACTAAACTAGATTTATTGTCATAACCAATAATTTCCACAGGTTCGTAAAAAATCAAACTATTGAAGCTATGATAATGAGCAAGTGAGTAAATATACTCCTGAAAGAGTAGTGGATATAGGAAGTTTTGTTGCCGAAAACTATCTTTTTTCAATCTCAATATCTTTGAAATACTGCTTCTACTGTAATTTAAATACATAACTAAAAAAGAGAGGCACTTCTTGTGTGATGAAATGATACATAGTGCTATATGGTCAGAACGGCGTATGTATATGTTGTATGTAGTCTATTGTTTCTCTTAGACTAATATATTATTTAGATTAGTTAGAATAAACTTCTAACTAGAATAATAATTAGAATAAGAATATTTTTCTTCTCAGGAAGAATTCTAATTCTAGAGTCTATTATGAATAGACTATGCACTGTCTATACTTTTTAGACTTTTACTTTAGATAATATCTACTTTTATACTATACTGTGACGTAAAAAACAGAATGATAATCTAAGTAATAAGTAAAAGATTATAGAAAAATAAGAACAAATAAAGAATATATACCCCGAAGACAGAGAGCCCGATCTACAGATCTTTTTCTTTTCCCTTTCTATCCGATTTGGTTTTATTTTCCTTGTTAATCTAACTAGAATAACAATAAGAAAAAGGGGTAAAAATCTTTTATTTTCGCAACCCAATCACTCTTTTGACTTTGGAAAAATCCTTTTTTTTATCACTATACTATTTCTTCTACACATCTGTCTCCAATCCACAATAAAGAATAATTAGGATTAAGAAAAAAAAGAATCAAAGGTCCACTCACAATTCACAAGAGAACCTTTTCCCACATAAGGCACTAATCTATTTTTAACGTATAATTAGTAATTTGATCGGGTAATCATTCAAATTAAGAAGGTAAGCTCGTTGCTTTTTTGTCTTACTCGAATTGGAGCCATAAGGCTCTATCCATTTATTCACTAGACCCAAAATACTTTACTACAATTTAAAATTTTTCTAAAAAGAAACATTATCGTTCTATTTAGATTATTAGATTCGAATTCTTCTTTTTCCTCTTTTTCTATTCTTTTTACGACATGCTTTTTTTTCCATTCATTACCTTTCAGGATCAGTCGCAGTCTTATAAACTCTACCAATAGTCTAGACGAATTCTTTCATCCAAATGTGTAAAAGATCATAGTCGCAATTAAAAGCCGAGTACTCTACCGTTGAGTTAGCAACCCGGATCAATATGAAGTGTAGATATGATCAAAATAAAAAAAAAATCCAGCAAACTCATCCATTTTACTAAAGTGAAGGAAAGAGCCAATAGGGAATGGGGATAAAAAGATCTATTTATATACGATATCAATATACGATATCAATATACGATTATATTGATCAAATTATATTTGTTTGATACAGTATTGTCAATATGAATGGACTTTTTATAAAACAAATTTCAAGAAATTATATAGAAATTTGTGTTGAATTAGCACAACATAAAGAATCAAAATTTGAGCGGAAAAAAAAATAGGGAAAAGGTAGAGATAGAAAAAATAGTGGCTTTCTTTAATCAAAAAAAGAAAGGTACAATACAAATACAAGAAGAAAGATTACCCCCCCTTTTTTTGGGGGGGTTCCACAAAAAGAAGCAAGAAAGAAATAGGAAAAAGAAAAATAAGAAGAAAATCAGTATGAATAGAACAAGAAAAGAAGAAAATTTGAAGAAAAAATGAAACAAAGATAGGTACTAGTTACCCTATCTTTTTTTTATTCATGATTCTTATTGTACCTTTCTTTTTTTATCAAAAGAAACTCGAAATTCTTTAAAGAATTCTGCCTTCCTTAAAATATCATAAACAGTTCCTGTGGGTTGAGCACCTTTTTCAAGGAAATATAAAATAGCAGAAACATTTGAATAAGTTTGATTTTTTATCGGATCATAAAAACCCACTTTTTGAAGATCTCTTCCTTCTCTTCGGGATCGAACATCAATTGCAACGATTCGATAGATGGCCCATTGGGATAGATGTGGATAAAAGATGCCCCCCTAGAAACGTATAGGAAGTTTTATCCTCATACGGCTCAAGAAAAAATGATTCGAATTTCTAGAATTTCTATTTCTATCTATATAGAAAGAAATAGAAAGATAAATGAATCCATAAATAATTAGACTGTAATTTGAGCCTTTTTTTTACTTCTTTACAGAAAAAGAAATTTCATTTGTACTCCTAACTCAAGTTGGGTAGTTTTGAAAGAGTTCAAAAGGAAATCCTTAGAATTTCTTGAGCTGTCTCTAACCTCTTTTTTTGTCTCCTTTCGGATCTATTTTTTTACTCATTCTGATCCAATTGTTGAGACAAGTAAAAATAGTGTTTCCTTGTTCCGGAATTTGTTGTCTTTGCTTTGCGTTTTGTAAAATCATTGGGTTTAGACATTACTTTGGTGATCCTTACTCCTTTTCAAAAAGGCAGCAACATACCTTTTGTTTTTTGTTCTTTCTACGGAAAAGAAAAAAATCATACGAAAGATTGATTCCTTTGTGATACACTCTTAATCAAAACAGTTTGAAAATTTCGACAAATTTGATTTTTTTCATTGAAAACTTGTTCAAATTTGAACCTCTCCATTTATCTATATTTAGATATTTATCTATATTTAGATATTGATGATATATTTACAAAGTTGGTCTAACTTATTGATTGTCACTAACCCTAGATTATTCCCCCGATAAATGAAAATCAATCATTTTTGCTCGAGCTCCATCATATGCTATACCTTGTATATACCCTTAGTATCTTTTCTTTATTTAGCAACCCAAGAAAACAAGAAAAATTAAATCAGGTTCCTAGCAGAACAAACTATGTCGAGCCAAGAGCATTTTCATTCGTATAGAAAATGGTGGTCAGAATCCACAGCCAATCATGTCCTTCAAGTCGCACGTTGCTTTCTACCACATCGTTTCAAACGAAGTTTTACCATAACATCCCTCTCATTTTAGTAATTTGATTTTAAATTGGAACCGTATGCAATTGATTCAATAAGGAATCATGAATAGTCATTGGCTGAACCGATACATAATAATTTACACTTATAGATAAGTGTTTATCCGGAAAGGATTTCACTTAAAATTATCCCATATTTTCTCATAGGAATAATATAACATCACATGAAAAAAAAAAAAATAAATCAGTTTTCAGCAAACCTGTTTACATTTTCAACAGATCTTTCGGAATTGTCCATCATAAAAGATCCCTCTTTTTCCTTTTTATTAAAAAAAAGATATGATTCTAAGAATCATTCTTAGAATTCACATTGGATAACATTGTATCCAACATGAAACAGAAAATTGTTGAATGAGATTTTCAATTTAAATAAAGAAGAATCTTTTGTTTCTGATGCAAACAATCTGGGACGGAAGGATTCGAACCTCCGAGTAACGGGACCAAAACCCGTTGCCTTACCGCTTGGCCACGCCCCATTTTGATTTGGTTTAAGAAAAACTAAGATAAATATTGGTTATTCGTCAATAACCAACAAAAAGGAATATTAGGACATGTTGTCGATAGGATTCAACACAATAAATATAGAAAAAAAGATTAATTGATCATTACTTAGAATTCAATTAATATATTGAATGAAAATCTAATTCCTTGTATTCTTATTTGATTGGAGAATGTGAGGAAGGATTCTTGATTGGGTAGAAGTCAAATAAAAAGAAAAAGAAGAATTTATTTGCCTTTTTCTTTTAAAATCTTCCTCAGAAAAACAACTCAATAAAATCCGATAATTTATTATAATTTCAATTGAATTTGAATCTTTAAGAACAAGAAAAGAATATTTGTTATGTTTAATATCTTTAGTTTAATCTGTATCTGTCTTAATACTACTACCCTTTATTCAAGTAGTTTTTTCTTCGCCAAATTGCCCGAGGCTTATGCCTTTTTCAATCCAATCGTAGACGTTATGCCGGTTATCCCTGTACTATTTTTGCTCTTAGCCTTTGTTTGGCAAGCTGCTTTAAGTTTTCGATAAAAATGACTCTATTCAATTCATAATTCAATTAAAAAATTATTAGATAAAAAAGATGAGATTTTCCTTCTGAAAATAAATAAGATTCAGATAAGTCTGGACATTAGGAACCCTCGATTCAAAAAACGAAATTCTGGTATTTTCTATTTTATATTGAGATTGAATTTGAATAGTTTAATTAAGGTAAGGAGGACGATGATCTTTATCTTTAATCAACTAATCAGCTTATTTATTTTGCTTTACTTTAGAAGATCCCATACAATACCTAATTGTAGATATAGATATGGCAAGATATTTTTAGTAACGAAAAAATACGAATTTTAATCTTATATTTTAATCTTATTTTTTCATCTTTATCTTTAGAGCGTCATATCAAAATAGTTTCTAGTGTGTGTCGTAAAAAGGGTGATCTATTTCCTTAAAAAAAAAAAAATGATCTTATCTTATCTTGGAGATTTGTAATGCTTACTCTTAAACTATTCGTTTACACAGTAGTAATCTTCTTTGTTTCTCTCTTCATCTTCGGATTCTTATCTAATGATCCGGGGCGTAATCCTGGGCGTGAAGAATAAAATGAGATTCATTTTTCCTTTTTACTTGATTTTTTCATAGGTAAATATGGAATAGATGATAGATAAAAATAAAAGATTCATAAAAGAAAATAATCGAGATTTCTTTCCATTATAAAATCGCAAGTGATCAGGGGGTCGGAGAGAGAGGGATTCGAACCCTCGGTACAAATTATTCGTACAACGGATTAGCAATCCGACGCTTTAGTCCACTCAGCCATCTCTCCCCATTCCAAATTGGAAATTTATCATGTGATTTAACATGTGAAGTAAAGATTGAGAAAAATCTTTATTTTCTTTCGATGATTCGAAACAGATTTATCGAATAGAAAGAATACCTTACCTTATTTTATTTTGTACAAAAACAAAAGATTCATTTCCCCGGCCTGATTAAGTATAAGTACTGGCCCGGCCAGTACTTCTTTTGTTCCGACGGATAAATATTGTTCTTGAAACAAGAAGAATCATTTTCATTACCATTCCTAATTCTTATAAATTAGATAAAAAATTATCTATATCTAGATTAACATAATTAATAGAGAATATATTCTCTATATTAATATATAAATGTATATGAAATATATAGAGATTCTCTATTTATTCTTACTATTTACTATATTCTAGTACTATTTACTATATTCTAGTACTTTATCTAGTAATTCTATAGTAATTCTAGTAAATTAGAGTGTTTAGTCTTTCTAGTAAAAAGCGTAAAAGTGGAAGTGTTCTAGTAATACTATATCTAGTATATAGTAATATAGTACTACTATTTTTTAGTACTACTATTTTTCGTCTTTATTTTCTTATTCTTAAGTATAAAAAATATAAAAGAAAATTCGCAAATTCATTCAAGCTTGAAAGTTTAAGGCCCAATTTAACCGAATTAAGAAAATCTGGCGGTTCAAGTGAAGGGAGATAAAAAAAAAATACTTATGACTTTAGTACACTTATGACTTTAGTACACTATTGAATCTTGACTAAGCTTTTTGCTATTCAGCTATTCGTTTTCAAGTTTTCAATTCCGCCCGCGGCGGAACAAAATACGTGTTCATGTTGGAATTTTCATGATTCTGATACTATCTTGACTGCGTCTAATTACTTTGTTGGACAAATGATCCATTTAGATTCAATAATGAATATGTAGCGGGTATAGTTTAGTGGTAAAAGTGTGATTCGTTCTATTAACAACTTCAATAGTTAAGGGGTCTTTCCATTTTTTTTTTCATATTTCATATTACGATCAAAAACTTTATTTCTTAAAAAGATTGAATCCTTTACCCCTCAATAGGACATTTGAGGAAATAATATACATTCTCACGATTTCTATCCAAAAAGCAATCATCATTCTAATAAAAAAAATTGGATTATGGAGTCGAGAAGCATAATTTTTTTTGATTGGTTCAATTCTTCCAATTGAATGAGTATGAATAAAGGATCTATGGATGATAGTGCAAAACTTTAAATCGTAACTAAATCTTCAATTTTTGCGCTGAAAAAGGGTAAGATTGAAGCCAAATAGCTATAAAATGATGGTTTTGGTTTACTAGAACCCTCGGCTTATTTTTTCAGCTCGGTAGAAAAAAAAAATTATTTTCCTTAGGATCCTACAAGTAGAAAAGAAATAGGGAACGAAGTAACTAGACTAGAGACTAGAAAGATTTGATAGAATCCCCCTCTTCTATAAGGATCATCTAAAAAGCAAGTAGCTTTAGGTGCATTCGTAAAAAAAGCTGACATAGATGTTATGGATCTCATTTTTTTTCTCTGGTGGAAATACATAGATCTTCCATAAAGGAGCCGAATGAAATCAAAATCTCATGTTCGGTTTTGAATTAGAGATGTTAAAAATGATTAACCAACGTCGACTATAACCCCTAGCCTTCCAAGCTAACGATGCGGGTTCGATTCCCGCTACCCGCTATATATATTCATTCCTTAATCTCATATGATGAGATGCATTATTCTTTTTGCTATGCATCCTTATTTTTATTGTATTCCCTAAATCCCTCTAATCCTTTTTTTTATGAAAAAAGAATACGAAAATAGGAATAAAGGGCGTCCATTGTCTAATGGATAGGACAGAGGTCTTCTAAACCTTTGGTATAGGTTCAAATCCTATTGGATGCAATTTATTTCTATTCTAGATAGAGAATAGAAATAAAAAGAAGAACTCTATAAAAAGAAGAACTCTATTTTAGAAAGGATAAAATAAAAGGATAAAATACCTTTTTTGAATGATTCGAATCAGAAATCTTTAGCAAGGATTTCTCTGAATTCAGAATAGAATAAAAATGATCCATTTACATTTATGTTTGTTCTTGAAGTAGAAAGAGTTCGATCTGTTCCTGAATAGCTTCT